GTTAAATGAAGTCTCTATCGCTCTGTTTAAAAATCAAATATGAAACTTCATACACCTTAAAGTTCATAGGACGAAAAGATATTTTTTGAGGTCTTTATACTCATATGCCTAGCATTGAATAGAATGGGTATTCACCTTATCAATATCGCAAATCAATGATGGGGTCTGTTTGGCACCTAAAAGGGCATCTGAATCGGACCCAACCCTTTGGTTTGTCAGGCTATTGTTCTCTTGTTCCCTCAAAGTTATGGAGTAAGACATCGATTTATCAATAAGATCAATTCTTTTGATTGCATGATGGACTCCCTTGAAAAACATTGGCGCTCGTGTAAACGAGGTGCTCTACCAACTGAGCTATAGCCCTTAGTGTTTGTAATACCTATTTTATTATGTATATAATTTCTTGTCAAGATGAAGATTTTCGGGATACCTATTCCATGACCCAAGATCATAGATCTTTGATCAGTATTTCGTAAATTAATATTGCTTCTAAATAATATGATATTTATAATCCATCGAGCGTATAGGTCCCATTTGGTTTTCTTTGTAATGAGAAATGACCTACTTAACTCAGCGGTTAGAGTATTGCTTTCATACGGCGGGAGTCATTGGTTCAAATCCAATAGTAGGTAGAACTTATTATATACCATTCCGATATATAACAAGTTTTTATAACCATCAAATTTTTAAGTTAATTTTGGCTTTTTTTATTAAAAATAAGAAAGAATTACCCACTATATTTCATTGGTAATTCTTTCTACGATATATTTTCTATTTTTTTATCTACTAAAGATCTTTTTTCTGATTGTTGTCGAAAGTTGGCATAAGATTTCCTCCTCTTTTGGAGAGTTTGGGTGGATGGAAATATCCATTTCGTGTCAAAAAAGATTTGAATATCGGGTCTTTTCCCATAAATTCTTAATCTATTCCGATTCCGAATATATGGATTGTGCTAACGATTCAAAATCTATCTTCGTACTTTTTCTAAAAATAAGTTTAAATAAATTCATTGGATTTAAAACTTATTTTTCGGTAAATCAATCCCGAAATGCTTTTTTAGAATGTCTAATATCCGTTTTACATCTTCTATGCGAAAGTGTTCCATTTTCATAAGATCTTCTTCACTGTTATTCAAAAGATCTAATAATGTATATATATTAGACCTTTTGAGGCAATTATAGACCCTGGGTGGCAATTCTGATTGGTCAATAAAAATTTCTTTCAATGATATTTTTTTTGTGTTTTTTGCCTCTTTAATCAATTTTTCACGAAGAGTAGAGGGGCGTAAGGGAACCATATGTTGATTGTCCTCTAAATGTAAGTTTTCTTCTTCTGTATGTAAAAAGGGAATAAATAAATCAATCAAATTCCGGGAGGCTTCATAAAGTGCTTCTTTGGGAGTTAAACTTCCATTTGTCCATATTTCAAGAAAGAGTATCTCTTGTTTCCCATTTGGAGTCCCAAAAGAATGAATACTATAATTGACATTTCGAACAGGCATGAATACAGCATCTATAGGATAACTTCCATCTTGAAAGTTATTTGGTGTTTTTATAAGATATCCGCGATTCCTCTCGATTTGTAATCCAATACACAACTCAATTGGTTCCGTCAAGCTAGCTATATGCTGTGTATTATCAATGATTTCTACATAAGGCGGTGAGATGATATCTTGAGCGGTTATATATGCGGGGCCCTTGACACAAATGGCCGCGTCACAAGTTCCATATAGATTACTTCTCAATACAATTTCTTTCAAATTCATTAAAATTTCATGTACTGATTCTTGAATACCCACTATGGTAGAATATTCATGTGGTATTTTCTCAGATTTTGCGCGTGTGATACACGTTCCTTCTATTTCTCCAAGCAAAGCTCGTCGCATCGCAATGCCTATTGTGTCAGCTTGACCTATCATAAGTGGAGACAGAATAAAGCGTCCATAATAAAGACGTTTACTGTCTGCTCTTGATTCAACACACTTCCACTGTAGTGTCCGAGTACATACTGTTTCTTTATCTCGAAACCTCATAATATTATTTGATCAGATCATTGAATCATTTCTTTCTCTTGTTTTTCTTGCTCTTGAAATCTCTTCAATTTTGATTTCTACACACGTCTTTTTTTCGGAGGTCTACAGCCATTGTGTGGCAAAGGAGTTACATCCCGTACAAAAGTTAATCGTATACCACTGTTGCGAATAGCTCGTAATGCTGCGTCTCTTCCGAGACCGGGGCCTTTTATCATGACTTCTGCTCGTTTCATACCTTGATCCACTACTGTACGAATAGCGTTTACTGCTGCGGTTTGAGCAGCAAATGGCGTCCCTTTTCGTGGACCCCGGAAGCCGCAATTACCGGCAGAGGACGAAGAAACCACTCGACCCCATACATCTGTAACAGTCACAATGGTATTATTAAAACCTGCTTGAACATGAATAACCCCTTTTGGTATTCTACGTATACTCTTACGTGAACTAATACGTCGCTTCCTACGTGAAAGAAATTTCAGTATAGCTTTTGCCATATTTTATCATCTCATAAATATGAGTCAGAGATATATGGATATATCCATTTCATGTCAAAAAATATTTGAATATCGGGTCTTTTACCAAGTCTGATTATCCTTGTCTTTGTTTATGTCTTGGGTTGGAACAAATTACTATAATTCGGCCCTGCCGGCGTATTAATCGACATTTTTCACAAATTTTACGAACAGAGGCTCTTATTTTCATATTTGCCGGCCCTTAACCTTAATTCTGAATCTACTTCTTGGAAGAAAATAAGTTTCTTGAAATTTTTCATCTCGAATCGTATTGAATGTTGAAGTTGAAAAAATACCTAATTTTTTGAATCTTGTTTTTTGCAAAGTCGATAAATTATACGTCCTTTAATTGAATCATAAGGACTTACTTCAATTTTGACGCGATCTCCCGGCAGGATCCGTATTAAACTAAGTCGTATCTTTCCCGAAATATAACCGAGAACTAGATCATTATTATCTAAACGAACCTGAAACATGCCGTTGGGACGGGATTATGTAATTAAACCTTCCTGAATCCATTTATGTTTTGTCATTTTACTGAAAGAACCTTTATTCTATTATTCTATTCTGCACGATAGAAATACTATACATGTCGTTTCACAGATGAGGTCGTAGATGAGACACGATATTAGACAACCTGTTCCCTTTCTTTTCTTTGTCACAAATAGAAAGTTTCAAATTTCATTTATCATAGTAGAAGGATTACCATATATAACACAAACTTTCTCCGCCTATTCTTTCTAATCGAGCCTCTCGGTCTGTCATTATACCTCGAGAAGTCGAAAGAATTACAATCCCCATCCCGCCTAAAATTCTAGGAATTCGTTGGTAGTTAGAATAGATTCGTAGACCGGGTCGACTGATCCGTTTTAAATTTAAAATTTTTCTATTTATATAAGGCCCTTTCCGATTCCTTCTATGTCGTAGGGTTAAAACCAAAAAAGATTTGTCATTTTCTCGATGTTTTCTCACGTTTTCGATAAAACCTTCTCGTAAAAGTATTTTAACAATACTTTCACTGATATTAGTAAATGCTATTCGAACCACTCTTTTTCTATACATATCAGCATTTCGTATAGAGGTTAGTATGTCAGCAATAGTATCCTTACCCATAATGAATTAAAAGTCTTGGTGCTTCCAAATTTTGATATAATCAACATGTTTTTCTTGTTTTTTTGTTTGTTTATGACTATGAATTTTTAAAGGTATATGCGTGAGACACAATCTACTAACTGAATCTTAATCTATTTCTTTCAAATTTTTAAGTTAATTTTGGCTTTTTTCTTAAAAATAAAAAAGAATTACCCATGATATTTCATCGGTAATTCTTTCTACGCTATATTTTCTATTTTTTTATATACAAATTAGTATACATTCTGGGAAAATTAAACTTCCATCGAAGAGAAGCAAATGAAAGGCTTTCATAAAAATTCTCGTAGAATCGAGAATGAAGTTTTCATTCTGTACATGCCAGATCATGAATTAGTAACTGCATCCAATTTCTAAAAAAATCCCAATTGTTTCATCTAATTGTTTTAATTTTTGGATAAGATTTTCTTATTTAGGACTTTGAATAAATAGAAAGAAATAGATAAATTAAAAATACATAAAATAGCTATGTCATATTCTTTTTGTGACAATTCCTCCGAAGAAGCAAAAAGCCGTAATCGTTCTATAAGAATTTGAGAATAATCTACATTGTTAATTTCTATAATTTCTAGTTGTTTTGCATTTTCATTTAATAAGTCTAAAGACTTTTTATTTTCTAGCAATTTTTTGTCAATTTCTAATAAAAAATTTTTTAAAGTCTAAAAAAAAATTGATGTATATAGGCGATCTCTTTAAATCCTATTGGATATAAGAGAGCTTCTTTCTCATCAATATTTTGGGTTATTTGAAATGTTATTAGGTTGTCGGTCAAACAAGAAAAATTTTTATATAAGAAAGATAACTCGTTTTTTTCCTTTTCTAACGACTTACGTTCTTCTAATAACGAGTACTGTTGGGAAGCCCAACCGTACCACTTTGCAAATTGCCCAGATTGTTCCTTTACAAAGTTTTCAAGAAGGGGGTCCAAACAGTTTAGCAATTCCTTATTCGAAAAAATCGAATCTTCTTCCTGATTCGACAAAAGCCAATTTTCGTGTTCTCTCATAAAATTAAAAAGAAAATAACTAAGTACTATATTTATTTTACTGTGTAAATGTAATAAGGGTTTTATTGTTTTTATAATATTGTCTTTTATCATATCAAAGGATAATAAAGAAAGACAGAATGAATAAGGTCAAATTATTAGAAATAGGCCCTTGTAATGATGAACAAGTATGGGCACATTTGCTCATAGAAAAGGCATCAACATTCCCATTGTGTATTGGTACTTATTGAGTATAGAATAAATCTGCTTCTCTTTAACGGAATTGTTCCATTATTCCCATATAGAATAAAACAAATATGAA